CGAACCTATCCAATTTTTACAGTACGATGGTTGGCTATTCACGGTCTAGCTGTACCTACCGTCTTTTTTTTGGGGTCAATATCAGCAATGCAGTTCATCCAACGATAAACCAAATCCCGAATTATAGAGCTATGACACAATCAAACCCGAACGAACAAAATGTTGAATTGAATCGTACCAGTCTCTACTGGGGGTTATTACTCATTTTTGTACTTGCTGTTTTATTTTCCAATTATTTCTTCAATTAGGAAAACGAAAGAAAATAAATAAGAATTCTAGGCATTCTCTTAGCCCATTCGGAAGGATCTCATCTTATAATTATCCATGACTGTTTATGTCTCTAGCATGACCACTTGATGAAATTGGAGGGAAGTGGAGTAAATGGCCGATACTACTGGAAGGATTCCTCTTTGGATAATAGGTACCGTAGCTGGTATTCTTGTGATCGGTTTACTAGGTATTTTCTTTTATGGTTCATATTCCGGATTAGGTTCATCCTTATAGTAATTAGTAATCGGATGAATTCAGTTGTAGACATGAAAGTGTAGGAACTCAACGGGATTCCCTTCTTTGTTTGTCTGATTCGAGGGGAAAGGGCCCGTTGAGTTCTTAAGAATCAGAGTCTTTTTTTCGTCTAAATGATAAAGTGGATTTATTTTTCTGCTGTTTCAAAAAACTCCATTCTATTTTTTCTGATGATGCTTTTGAAAAATGAACTTCATTGATTGATTCAGAACACCTCTTCCTTGATCTTGATAGTATCCATGGGTACTTTCTAAGTTAGAACAAAAACAAAGGGGGAATCGCTCAATTTCCTGGATTATATATACTATATATACTAATATTTCTGTAGATTCGATATCGTACAAATACTTTACTATACTCTTACTTTTTTTTACTATCTCAGAAAAATTGAAATTTTTGATAAATTCATTGAATAAGTTTTATTTTATGTTTGTCCACTATTTTATTGTACGTAATAAATCGAAAAAAAGTTCTGATACATCTGTAAAACCGAAACTAAGACTAGGAATTTTTGGCGAACAGGATCACAAATCATTACTCTTTCGACACAAGAAAAGGAATTTGCTACACCCCTTTCTTGTGTCGAAGACTAGGAAGACACATAATGCACCCTAGAATTTTTTGTTCCCCGCATTTAGAATTCTTTTTATTACCCGTTTACTTATGCTAATATCTATCCCAATTTGATTCTGTTTCAAATAGAATCAAATGGATACATTTTATGACATTGAAATCTGGAAATAGTAACATAGTTGTAACAATTCAATTCAATTTGGCTAAAAAAACAAAGAAAGGGGTGGTAAAGTCATAAAGTCAAATAAAAAAGTCTTCTTCAAACAAAAAGCTACCTATTCTGACTAGGAATGCGGTACAAGGGATTCCCCGAAGTTCGTAGAAAAAGAGGAATTAAATAAACGGTTTTTCAGAATTGATTTTTTTTGATCATACATAATTGACAACAAAAATGTGGTTCTTTTTACGAACCTGATGAGGATAAATCGATGAGTTTAGAAATTCATTTCGGCTAATTGAACCTTCTCGAACTGTTTCTTTTTAAGAACCAAAAATATTTGTGCTAAAATAACAGATGCCAAGAAGAATAAAAGACCTTGGACACGTAATGGATCTTGAAGTACTATTTCTGCATCTCCCTGACCAAATCCACCCACATTAGGATTACTCGTTAATGGTTGATCGAATTTAATGGATTCACCCTCAGAAACAAGAAGTTCTGGTCCTGGAGGGATAATATCAACCACTTGACGTCCATCCGATGGATCTGTTATGGTTATTTCATATCCCCCCTTTTCTTTTCGTATGATTTTACTTAATATGCCCGCTCCTGTAGCATTATAAACTGTATTGTTACTCTTGCTTCCGTCGGGATAAATCTGACCCCTTCCCCTATTTCCCCCTACGTATATAGGATATTTTAAGAAATGAACGTCTTTCTTAGTAGCGGGGTCGGGGGAAAGAACAGGAAAGGTGATTTCACTATATTTCTGACCAGGGACAGGCCCTATCACAAGAATATTTTTTTTATTAGGGCGATAGCTCTGAAAAGACAAATTGCCTATCTTTTCTTTCATCTCAGGAGAAATACGATCGGAAGGAGCTAATTCAAAACCCTCTGGTAAAATAAGAACAGCCCCCACATTCAAACCCCCTTTCTTACCATTAGCAAGAACTTGTTTCACTTGCTTATCGTAAGGAATTCGAACAACTGCTTCAAATACAGTATCAGGAAGTACCGCTTGTGGAACTTCAATATCCACGGGCTTATTAGCTAAATGACAATTAGCACATACAATACGCCCAGTCGCTTCTCGTGGATTTTCATAACCCTGCTGCGCAAAAACAGGATATGCACTTGAAATGGATGTCCGAGTTATGATATATATCATGAGCGATACGGAAACACATCGAGTAATCTGTTCCTTTATCCAAGAAAAAGTATTTCTAGTTTGCATGGTCTAATCATTGATCCGAAAATTTCTACAATAAATTGGGGTAGGTCGCTAGTATAGTTCCCTATCCACGATTCTGCTATTTACTGGAATCATTTTACTGGCATACGATAGGATGAAAATCCCCTGGATAGAAAGTTTTTAATCCTTATGTAGAACTACAAAGACAAAGTAAGAAACATTCTGATTGGATTAGATTAATGTCGATGGATCATTTACATTTATCAATCATTCATTGAATGATAAATAACTACAAGTGACGGAGATACACGATTTAAATACCGGAAAATCCAATATTTAAAAATAGTATCGAGAATAACCGGAAAAGTGGAAACAAGACCAGATATAATTTGATCATTATGAACAAATCCAAAATCTTTGTAGACAGAACCAATCATTAGTTCCCAACCGTGTGGTGAATGAAATCCGATACATAAATCAGTTAATAAAAGAATCGAAAAAGCTTTTACTGTATCACTTAAGTTATATAGGAATTCCTGAGCCCAAGAGTTAAGAATAACAAGTTCTTCATTACCTAAAATAGAAGAACCGCTTAGAATAACAAAACAGATTATATTTGTCGAGAAGTGCAAAATCGTATGGATACGATCCGCATTGTGTATCTTGATTAATTGGATCGTTTCTTTGTGGATTCCTATAGGAAGCTTTTGTAGATGTGTCTCCGAGTATTCCTTGACCATTTCGTCCAAAAAGAAGATTTCCTCTAATTCTATGAACTTTTGTAGAATACTTTTTTCTTGAATATCATTCAAAAAAATTTCGGATTGACCAGTATTCAACCAATTAGTAATCCAAGATTCCATACTTTTAGTAAATGAGAGAGAAATCCACCGGGGTAAAAATACTATAGATGCAAGATACAAAAGAGGAGTGAATGCTTTCGTTTTTGCCATTTTTCACCTGTGAATTTTTAATTAACCCACTTCATTTGTCGACTTTATGTGATTGAATATTTCTTTCAAACATGAGTTCGAGATAAGGTATCAAACCTATGAATTTATTTGATTTTTGATTTTGTTTGAATCTAGAAAGAATACAGAAATAGACTAAGACTCTACTTAAAATTCGAATGAAGAAATAAATAATCAAAAATATTGTTTCCAGATATCTCAATTCATCAAATTCTAAACAAGTGTCTCCTTTTGATGAATCACCGAAAGAAGTACTTTAAGGAATGAATATTATTGATATTTTGATAGGAAAGCATTCGTTTTTCAGCCCAGTTCCTTTTCTCAAAAGACTTCAATTGGTACGCGCAAGAAATAGGCCAATTCCGCGGCTTTTTGTTCAATTTCTCGTGGAGTCAAATTCTCATCAGTACGGGTCAACGGAATAGCCCCCCGACCTCTGATGTCCATATAAAGGACACGACGAGCATAAATACCCTCCTTAACTTCTATTCTAACGGATTGAATATCTTTTATAAGGAATCGGAGGAATATGCGACGATTTTTTCCAGGAAATCCCCAACGAAAAATACACACTATTCCTTCCTTTCTATCGAATCGATCATAACCACTACCTACATTCCAGGAAATTGTGCACCACAAATAGGAACTAATAAAGAGACCCGCGATCCCGTAGAAAGACATCACGATCCCTTGTGGAAAAAAAAGAATTTGCTGAGACGGAACAAAAGATATCAAATTTCTACCAAGATAACTGGAAGTTCCAACCAATAAGAATCCTAATGAACCTAAAAAAACGATAAGGGCCCAGCAAAAATTACTTAGTTTTCGAGACCCCGTTATAAGTTCTATCCATAGATGTTCTGATCGCCAACTCATACTTGATCCGATTGCATTTTATTGGAATTGAGAGAATACCCCCAATGATTTTGACTTGACTTTTTTTGTTTCCGAAGGAACTCTCATCACCTAGCGCTAGTTTGATGTGAACTAGCACTAGTTTGATGGCAACCTTTAGGAGTAATTCATCAAATTGGTTAGATCTAAAATAATAACATACCCTTCATATCATCCCATCCCAATATACATATTGATATACATATAGATCCACCAACTTTCTATATTAGGCATCCAGCGATCCTGATCTATTTGAAACTAGTTAGAATTAATTTACCCATAGATCATTTTCTGCAGGCATAAGAGCTTTTTCCTTTATGTTCGGTGGAAATAATATGTTATACTTTCCCGAGATAAATATCTGTCTTATGCTACAAGTCTAAATTTCAAAAAAACGGATGAGGTTTGGGCCCCCCAGATCTAAACAATCTTATTTTTTTGAACATGAAGAAATAAAGAAGCCATTGCAATTGCCGGAAATACTAGTCCTACTAAAGGCACAAAAATAGAGGGAAAATTAAAAGTTATCATAAAATGGGTACCTCGGCTTACTATTTGTACCTGTTATTATTTTTTTTAATATCATATTTATACTAATTATAATTTATAATTAAGGATTGTAATTATTATGAATTCGTAGTTATTATTAATTAATTTTAATTAATTCCATTTGAAAATTATTATTAGAATAATAAGTATCTATATATCTAAGTGATGAGTATATAGAATAAGTCCAAGGAATGTATAACTAAATAAATGGACTTATTCATCTATCTACATGAAAGATACGTATGATAATCAACTTTATTATTTTTCTTCATTTTTTTGTGTTTTGTTCTTGTCTTCTAATTTAATAAAGAAATAGTTTCTTACCAATTATCGAAAGATTTGTTAGAATGGGACACAACCGAAATTTTTAGTGAAAATGGGTTTTTGGGGGGATGGAGAAAGATACAAAACTATATATCTATCTTTTATCTTGTTGATAGAGACTTCTTAATTAGTAATCGGGAAGCTAGGTAAAAAAAGAGTTATCCGCAACTTTCGATTCTTTCTACAATTAGATCTTAGGTCACCAAAGAAAGCTCCATTCTTATTTCCTTTGATTCTGAGAAGCTAACTACTTGTTTGCTACAAATAAAATAATTGAACTTGGTGCGCGCTACTTGATTGAATTGGAATTCAAAGGAAAGAAGGCGTGGAGCTTAAATAACTCACTCAGAACACTTTTTAAAAGATTGCGTGGTACGATTAGGTCGAATAAGCCCTTCTGGAATAAATATTCAGCCGCTTGTGAACCTTCGGGTACTGTTTTATTCAATGTTTGTTCAATTACTCTTTTACCCGCAAATGCTATGTAAGAATTAGGTTCGGCAATAATGATATCTCCCAACATACCAAAACTAGCCGTTACCCCACCAGTAGTAGGAGATGTAAGGATTGATACATATAATAACTTTTTATTTAATTGATAATCATATAAGGCAGACGATATTTTAGCCATTTGCATCAAGCTCAAACTTCCTTCTTGCATGCGCGCCCCCCCCGAAGCGCACACTATAATAAGAGGTATAAATTTATTGGTAGCGTACTCAATCAAACGGGTGATTTTCTCCCCGACTACGGATCCCATACTACCCCCCATAAACTGAAAATCCATAACTCCAATAGCTACGGGAATACCATTTAGTTGACCTACGCCTGTTTGAACAGCCTCAGTTAATCCTGTCTTTCTTTGATAAGAATCAATACGATCTTTATAAGGCTCTTCTTCCGAATGAAATCCAATGGGATCCAGAGAGACCATGTCTTCATCCATAGGATCCCAAGTACCGGGGTCAATCGAAACTTCGATTCTTTCTGAACTACTCATTTTCAAATGATATCCACATTGTTCACAAATATTCACGTTTGATTTCAAAAATTTCTTATAATTTAATCCATAACAATTTTCGCATTGAACCCACAAATGCCTGTATTTTTGAGTTGCATCGAGATCATTAGGCCTTTCTCTTAGAGTTAAATCACTACTCTTCGCGCGGGTTTGTATACTGGACCTCCCGGTTTCAGTACTAGTTCTACGTTTATCAAAAAGGCACCTAGAGATGTAACTGTCACTACCATCACTTACAATGGGCGTACCACTCCAGATTTGAGACTGGAGATAACCATCAATGCAACTAGTAATGTGATTATTCCAACTAGATTTAGTATCATACATGTAACGATTATCTAAGCAATCTTCACTCGTAGATCCATTATTCATATAACTAGAATTGCGATAACTAGAAAAAGAACTTTCTAATTCACTCAGAAAAGAACGGTCGTTGTCAATCTCAAAAATATGATTTTCAATATTAAAATAGATAGAATAACTGTCTCCATTACTATCCCTAACTAAAAAAGTATCATCAGAGATAAAATTCCGAATGCCTTTGGCGCCAAATAAACGATCGACATTACTGTAACTAGAATTGTCACGACCCCTCCAACTGTGAATGTTTTTAGCCCTACCTTTTAGATTCGGATCTTCACCTTCACTAGTATTTTCAATAGGACCAAGATTGTCCGTTGATTTCTTTATCCCATACCTGCGTTCTAACTCCTTCTTAAACACCATCGAATTAAACCACCATCTTTCCATAGAGTTTTCTTGCCCCCTATTTGCATAAAAATACAATAGATGAATAGTCATTCGATCCACAATTCTTTATTTTTTTTATTTGAATATCTTATTTCTTATCAGACTAAACATAGAAATTAAATCACTACTAATAGGAAGTGTGGAAAAGGATTCTCTTTTGTTTTGTGGGAATCCAGGGGTAAGACGTAAGACTTCACTATAAATGAATATGATGGAATCCCTTTTCATTCTAAATTAAAGATAATGATAAAAAGTGGTTTGTCCTATGTCTTCATATCAAACAAAAAAAATAAATATTAGTTCTCGCTTAGAAATAATTTTTTCGTAAAATCTCATCTAATAACTAACTACTAACAAGTAGTAAATTAAGGTTCTATTCCAACACAGAACGAAAAAGACAATATACAGGATGGGTCGAAAGATTTGTGATACTTCGCTTGATTCAGGGAAACTACAAGATATATAAAGAATATACCAATCCTAAGGCTCCATAGGTTTAATTGTGGATCCAAGACAACAATAGAAACATTTGAGTCTT